TGGACCTTTATGAGCCTCTAAAATATCTTTTAGACCATGACCAATGCCCCAATTAGTCCTATACATATGACCTGCTATCAAGAAAAGAATTGCAATAGCTAAATGATGATGAGCAATATCAGTCAGCCATAGACCCCCAGTTACTGGATCTAATCCTCCACGAAAAGTAAGAAATTCCGCATATTTTGACCAATTCAAGGTAAAAAATGGGGTTGCTCCCTCGTAAAAACTTGGATAAAGTTGAGCCAAAAGATCACGATTCAAGATAAATTCATGAGGAAGTGGAATTTCTTTAGGATCTACTCCGGCGTTTAGAAATTGGTTAATTGGTAAAGATACATGGACTTGATGCCCCGCCCAAGAAAGAGAACCAAGTCCGAGTAGCCCGGCTAAATGATGATTCAACATAGACTCTACATCTTGGAACCAAGCCAATTTTGGAGCAGCTTTGTGATAATGGAACCAACCGGCAAAAAGCATTAAGGCTGCAAAGATTAATGCACCAATTGCGGTACAATAGAGTTGTAATTCACTAGTTATTCCAGATGCTCGCCAAATCTGAAAAAAACCAGAGGTTATTTGTATTCCTCGGAACCCCCCGCCCACATCACCATTCAATATTTCTTGGCCGACTATTGGCCAAACTACCTGGGCACTAGGTCCAATGTGAGTAGGGTCACTCAGCCATGCTTCATAATTGGAAAAACGAGCACCGTGGAAATACATACCACTCAGCCAAAGAAAGATAATAGAAAGTTGCCCAAAATGAGCACTAAATACTTTTCGAGAGATCTCCTCCAAATCATTGCTATGGCTATCGAAATCGTGAGCATCCGCATGTAGATTCCAAATCCAAGTGGTAGTCTCGGGGCCTTTAGCTATTGTTCTTGAAAAATGACCTGGTTTGGCCCATTCCTCGAAAGAAGTTTTTATGGGATCCCTATCTACCAAAATTTTTACTTCTGGTTCCGGCGAACGAATAATCATTGAGTCCTCCTCTTTCCGGACAACACATACAAAGAAACCCGCCAACAGTCAAATAATTAATGAATCTCTGAGAGCTCTTTCTAATTTTTTTATTTTCCGCAATCTCCCATCCTTTTTTTTAGTTATTCACTCGAGCAATTATGATCTAGAAGTCGATTCGTGGCAAGTGTTCGGATCTATTATGACATAGCCATTCGGCGCACAACGGACCTTTTTTAGCGTATAAAATCCTTTCGGGTCTTTGTGTTGATCCAAAAATCATTTTTTTTATGCAACCCGGTGTATTTATTAACATCTCAATTAGATGTTCTTAGATGTCGTTACATTATATCTTCCATTACCCCCAACATAGACATATTTATTTCTTCTTATTCTATCCCAAATCCCATGAAAACAGGCATGGATCATTGCAAAGAAATATATATATATATTCGACTCTATCTGCATATCGTTTATACTTCTGCCTATCGTTTATATACCATACGAAATAGAAAAATGCTCTTTGTGAAAGGATATAATGAAATTCTTTGGTTGTTTTTGTCCTAAAAAAGATCCCTTTTATTTGACATTTGACTAATCAGACTAATAAATAAAAAAAGAGGGCTTTTATTCGAAGCGCCTTGTGATCTTCAACCAATTTTGGGCTTCAATATAATTACCGGGAGTAAGCGCTATAGCCTGTTTCCAATACTCAGCGGCTTGATCAAACCAAGCCTCCGCAATTTCAGAATCTCCCTGTCGAATGGCTTGTTCCCCCCGGTCAGAATAGGCTGTTCAATTCCTTCCTCGAGAACCGTACTTGAGAGTTTCCTAACTCATACGGCTCACAATTCTTGTGGTATCCCGTTTTTTAAATCTACACCATTCTAATAGAATGAGATTTCTCAGAGATTTCTCCCCCTTGTTTTTTGTATCGGGTTAACAAAAAGAGATTAATTGTATGAGTTTCAAACTGAAATTTTGTTTCATATTAATAATGAATTTTTTTGTTTTATCTTTTCTCCCACCCTCAACATAGGCATTTACAATATTGCTAGAAGTTTCTCAAAGGTAACTATCTCGGTTTCATAGAAAAACGGATTTTATAGAGAATCTTAGAAAAAATCTTTTCTTCATATTACTTTCCTATATTTTTATATAATTTTCTTTCTATTTATAATTTCTAATCGAATTAAAAATAAAAATAGAAAGAAAAAAAAAAGACTTACTATCTTTGGGATCTGATGCTACACCGCTGCTCAATACCTTAGTGGATCGACTTTATTACATACGTCGATTCCTAACTTTTATCATGATTTCAATTAAGTAAGCAGTTATTATTGTATCCTCCAAAAACATCACTAATTGATCTTGACGGTGCTTTCTTTATCAATTGGATCCTTTATCCATAGAATAGAGAAGAAAGTATTGGGGCCTATCTATTTCTTCAGATTTCGACTTCGAAGAAGTTCCTTTATTTGCTTTGCTACAGCTGATAAAAATCGTTTTGTGGACGATGCTTATGTAGAAAAACCTATTTTTTGAGAGTATTTACTACTCTTTTCTCTTTTCTTTCTATAGTGGAGATAGACGCACGTAATGACAGATCACAGCCATATTATTAAAAGCTTGTGGTAAAAAGGGGTTTCGTTCGAGTGCTCTAAAATAATATTCTAAAGCTTTCGTATGTTCTCCGTTCCTTGTGTGAATAAGGCCGATGTTATAGAGTATATAACTTCGATCATAAGGATCAATTTCTAGTCGCATAGCTTCATAATAATTCTGTAAAGCTTCTGCATAATTTCCTTCGGATTGAGCCGACATCCGTTACGGTCGTCTTCATTTTTAAGAATCTCCGTTCCAGAACCATACGTGAGATTTTCACCTCATATGGCTCCTCCCTTAGGTGCATAATGAAAAATTATACATGGAATCAAAAAAGAGTGCAAAATTCTCGTTATGGACTGAGTGGGGCTAGTGTTTTTACAAGAAATCTCTAGCCAACCTTACTGCCAAAGATTTTTTTAACCTCAAATGGGGTGATCTTAATCTTAAATAAAAAAATGGTAACTTCAACAATTTCTTTGTCCCCTACGCCCTTTACTTTCCAGGAATTGGTCACTTCAACAGTCTTCGATGGTTATACAGGTATCCAAAATAGGAACGAGATGGATGTTTGTTGTCCCAACCATTTTAGTTTCGCTATCGATAAGGAAGGCGATCATTTCGACCAAAGTCTGCGTATTGTTGATTTCTAGGTGTAGTGCTTTTTCTCCTCTACTCCTATTGATTCTAATGGATGAGGGTTGACTCGTACCGCAATACAGATTCATAAGTTTAACCTCTGGCTCACTACTAGAATCGGTAATTCAAGCATCTGAGGCTGCATTAATCGGGGATACACGACAGAAGGAATTGTTTTTTTTTTTTACAAACCTCACCTTCAAAAAGCGTAGATTTATTTCATTTTTTTTTCTATTCCGAAATCATGCAGCAGTCTTATAAGACTGAGGCGGTAAATAAAATTGAGATCGAAAAGATATGTAAACTAATGATCAAATCACACCATCTCTGTAATAGGTAAATGCCTCTTTTTCTCCTGAAGTTGTCGGAATTATTCGTAATAAGATATTGGCTACAATTGAAAAGGTTTTATCAATAAAATTTCCATTTATACTTGATTTAGTCATAGATAGCAATCCACTCTAAAATTCTTTTAATTACCTTTCGTAAGAAAATGATTCCCCCCAAACAAAGGAATTGGACACCACGAAATAACATAAAAACATAATTTTGCAAATTTTAAAACCCCCAATTCTTTTTTACTTTACCGGAATTAAATAAAATAATAAGAAATAGTTTCGATTTCATACAAATCTAGTTGACGAGTATAAGAATGAAGAGGTCCTAGTCTGATTCCCATCTCATCTCGAAATTGAAGAAAAAAAAATAGATAGACCGATCAGTTGATTCCTTACGCTTTGATTGAATTCGTGTCAAACTATCTGAAAAGGATGGGAGCACTAGATCACATAAATGGATATCGAAAAAATCGATATCTTTCCTCTTTTGATTTTTTCATACTTTTTTTCGAATTTATTTTTTCAGTAAAGTCAAAATAAAAATCGCTCGCTATCGATTCGGTTGATGGGGCATAATCATTACGTAGGAGAGATGGCCGAGTGGTTCAAGGCGTAGCATTGGAACTGCTATGTAGGCTTTTGTTTACCGAGGGTTCGAATCCCTCTCTTTCCGTACCCTCAACTAATTTACCAATCTTAATGAAGCCAATGTATCAAAGAACAACACATACTCAAAGTCGAACTCGAACCCTCGGTACTTTTGATATCGATTTGTTATTACTATTCCATGAATAAGCACTTTATTTTGCGTCCTTTTTTAGTTCCTTTCCTTTATGGGAAGGAACGAGGGTAGGAGTAATAAAGTTGTCCAAACCTCTTTTTAGTTGAGTTAGGTTTAAGTTTGCCGAGAATAATATTCTACGACTAGCAATTCATTTATTTTTAAACCAATCGATTTACTCTCGATTATTTGATTGACTAATCCTTTATATTGGAATGGGTGAAGAGTCAAATGTTTTGGAACTTCCCCATGAGGGGATGAATCAAGATAACTTTGAATCATATCTCTAGATTTTTGAGCATGGCTCGCCGTAATAATATCGTGGGGTTTGCAGCGATAACTTGGTATATTTACTATACGGTCATTAACTAAAATATGTCTATGGTTAACTAATTGGCGGGCTTGGGGAATAGTCGAAGCCATACCTAATCGGAAAAGGATGTTATCCAACCGCATCTCAAGTAATTGTAGTAAAACCTGACCTGTTGACCCCTTGGCTTTTCCGGCTATACGAACATATTTTAGTAATTGTCGTTCTGTAAGACCATAATGAAAACGCAATTTTTGTTTTTCTTCTAAACGAATACGATATTGAGATTTTTTCCCAGAGCGCGATTGGTTTCTAAAATCGCTTCCGGCTCTAGGCCCTTTACTAGTTAGACCCGGTAAAGCTCCAAGACGACGTATTTTTTTGAAACGAGGCCCCCTATACCGCGACATGAAGACTCCTTTTTTGTTTGGACATAAACAAACTGAACTAAATAATTTGAGAAATTAAGCGAGATGAAATCCAATAATACAATGAAGTATTGTCCTAAAAAGAATTAAGAAATAAATGGATTGAATTGGAGTACTAAAATGACCATTTTTTTTTTATTTATGTATTTTTTATTTATGTATAGAAATAGTTTTCTTTCTATATTAATTTATATATCTATATCATATAAATTTCTATATCATATCAATAGAAATTTATATGATCAATAGAAATTTATTAGAAATTAGAATCATTTTATTTTGTTCGTCCGAAACGGACTTCTTACTATTTTTTTGCTAATTGAAATGGGGCATATGATAGGTCGGCAACCCTTGGAAAAAAGGGAAAGCCGTTTCAATGTTCTGTGATTTCAAAAATACACTCTCAATCATGTGAAAATCAAACCAAATAGACAAAAGCCGGCTATCGGATTCGAACCGATGACCATCGCATTACAAATGCGATGCTCTAACCTCTGAGCTAAGCGGGCTCAAATAGAGGAAAAATTGTGTATGCATCGTAAATTGTGTATGCATCGTAAACTAATACGATCTTTTTTTTTTTTGATTAATATGTTTGATTAATATGAATTATATTAGCTATTCATAATAGCAATAACTATAGATTCCTCTCTTTTCATATTGATCAATATTTTAGAAAATAATGATTATTATTTCGATTATTTATTCGAAATTTTATTATTAGAATTTTGTTATATAAAAAAATTTGAGTGATACAAAATGGATATCCATTTTCTGTTTATCAACACTTAAGGCAAACTTCTTTCAATAAGGTATTTGAAAATGCTAATGTATTAGAATTCTAGGAATTCTAAAGAATTCTAAATTCTAACTAATTCCAATATTTTTAATAAAAAATTGAAAACTTACTGTGAAATAATTAGTTTCGTTTTAGCTATACTCAATGATTAATATTTTTGATAACTCGATACAAAATATTTGATATTGTATCAAATACCTTTTTTGAGTTATTTTCTCAGAAGTTAAAGACAAGAAAGGAATCGACCGTTCAAGTATTTCAAATTACATCAAAAAAAAAATAAAAATATTAATGATAATAAGGGAGGCATATATATATTACGACATGTATCAATTTCTATTGAATTGCATAAACAGAAATGATAGAATCATTTTGAGTTGTATCAAATGTGGGTGTCGGCTTTGGGTATCCAATAGACATTAAACAAAATGAAACAAAATAGAAATAGGCAAGAAATTCAAACAACAAGATCCACTTTTTTAGTTTATAGAGGTTTGATTTACATATAAATAGAAATCCAATCATACGAAATTCGTATGAAAAAAAAAAAATACACCGCTTTGATTTCAGCATAGTAAAACATAAGGGGATATGGCGAAATTGGTAGACGCTACGGACTTAATTGGATTGAGCCTTGGTATGGAAACATACGAAGTGACAACTTTCAAATTCAGAGAAACCCTGGAATTTAAGATGGGGTAATCCTGAGCCAAATCCTGTTTTACGAAAACCAACAGCAGTTCGTAACGCAAGAATACAAAAAGAATAGGATAGGTGCAGAGACTCAATGGGAGATGTTCTAACAAATAGAGTTTACTGCGTTGAGTTGGTAAAGGTAAAGGAATTCTTCTATCGAAACTCAAAAAAAGGGGGCAACCCATATACATAGATATATGTACAAACGCTATACAAACTGTATTAAGACGCCGCGAGTCTATATTTATTTTGATGATTATATGCAAAATGAAAGAATTCTTGTGATGTGAATCGATTGGATGGCCGAAAGAATCGAATCCTCATTGATTATATCATTTATAAAAAAATTGACTCCAGGATCTGATAAATTTTTTTGAAAAAAAAAAGGCTTAATGGCACGAGAATAAAGATAGAGTCCCATTCTACATGTCAATAGTGACAACAATGAAATTGAAAGTAAGAGGAAAATCCGTCGACTTTATAAATCGTGAGGGTTCAAGTCCCTCTATCCCCAAAAAAACATTTGACTCGGTAATGCTTTCTTTAGCCTATTTTTTTTCTTTCTTATTCGGTTTTTTCTTTCACAAAGTTATATACCCGAGTGTATCTTTTTTTGTATTAACCCAACTTGGGTCTGGTGTTATATAAGGTACACACAAAGTAAGATCAATTCATTTTTCAATTGACATAGAACGAAGTTATATCATAAAATGCGGATGATATATTAAGTAAAATAATAGTCGGGATAGCTCAGCTGGTAGAGCAGAGGACTGAAAATCCTCGTGTCACCAGTTCAAATCTGGTTCCTGGCACATAATTCAGTTGTATGAGTATTTATTCACCAAATCCATTCATATATCCAACATCATAATGGATATGGATCGACATCCAAATTTATGAATCCATATCCATATTCATTAATAGTATCAATTAGCATA